GCCCGCAAAGGAGTTGTAGATACTGCTGTACGAACATCGGATGCTGGATATCTTACACGCAGACTTGTTGAAGTAGTTCAACACATTGTTGTACGTAGAACAGACTGTGACACCATCCAAGGAATTTCTGTAAGTCCTCGAAATGGGATGATGTCGGAAAGAATTTTTATCCAAACATTAATTGGTCGTGTAATAGCAGACGATATATATATAGGCTCACGATGTCTTGCCGTTCGAAATCAAGATATTGGTATTGGACTTGTCAATCGATTCATAACTTTTAAAACACAACCCATCTCGATCCGAACTCCCTTTACTTGTAAGAGTACATCTTGGATATGCCGATTATGTTATGGTCGGAGCCCTACTCATGGTAATCTCGTCGAATTGGGAGAAGCTGTAGGTATTATTTCGGGTCAATCTATTGGGGAACCTGGCACTCAACTAACATTGAGAACTTTTCATACTGGTGGAGTATTCACAGGGGGTACTGCAAAACATGTGCGAGCCCCTTCTAATGGAAAAATCACGTTCAATGAGGATTTGGTTCATCCCATACGTACACGTCACGGGTATCCCGCTTTTCTATCTTCTATAGACTTGTATGTAACTATTGAGAGTGAGGATATTATGCATAACGTGACTATTCCATCAAAAAGTTTTATTTTAGTTCAAAACGATCAATATGTAGAATCAGAACAAGTGATTGCTGAGATTCGCGCGGGAACATCCACTTTGAATTTTCAAGAGAGGGTTCGAAAACATATTTATTCTAACTCAGAGGGAGAAATGCACTGGAGTACTGATGTATATCATGTACCTGATTTTACATATAGTAATGTACATCTCTTACCAAAAACAAGTCATTTATGGATATTATCAGGCGGCTCATACAGATCTAGTGTAGCCCCTTTTTCAATCCATAAAGATCAAGATCAAATGAACGTTTATTTTCTTTCTGCCAAAGGAAAACTCATTTCTAGCTTTTCAGTAAATCCAGTAAATAATGATCAAGTAAAAGACAAATTCCTTACTTCGGATCTTTCTGATAAAAAAGAAAGCAGTATTCCTGATTATTCAGAATTGAATCGAATCATAGATAGGGATCATTGTAATCTCCTATTTCCTTCTATTCTTCACAAAACTGTTTATTTCTTTTTATTAGCAAAAAGGCGAAGAAATAGACTCATCATTCCATTTCAATGGATTCAAGAACAAGAAAAAGAACTACAGCCCCGTTCGAGTATTTCGATTGAAATACCGAGAAATGGTTTTTTTCGGAGCAATAGTATTCTTGCTTATTTTGATGATCCTCAATACAGAAGAAAGAATTCGGGAATTACTAAATACGGGACTATAGGCTTGTATTCAATCCTCAAAAAAGAGGATTTAACTGAGTATGGAGAAGTCAAAGAACTAAAGCCAAAATACCAAACGAAAGTAGATCGAGTTTTTTTCATTCCCGAAGAGGTGCATATTTTACCCGAATCTTCTTCCATAACGGTACGAAACAATAGTATTATTGGAATAAATACAGGAATCACTTTAAATACAAGAAGCCGAATAGCCGGATTGGTCCACATGGAGAAAAAAAAAAAAAAAATTCAAGTTAAAATTTTTTCTGGAGATATCCATTTTCCTGTAGAGATGGATAAGTTATTCCGACACAGTAGCCTCTTCATATCACCTGAAAGGATAAAAAAAAAATTTAAAGAATCAAAAAAATTGAAAAATTGGATCTATGTCCAATGGATCACACCTACTAAGAAAAAATATTTTGTTTTGGTCCGACCCATAATCATATATGAAATAGTCGACGGTATAAATTTAGAAACACTTTTTCCCCAGGATTTATTGCAGGAAAAGGAGAATCTAAAACTTAGAGTTGTAAATTATATTATTTATGGAACTGACAAACCGATTTGTGGAATTTCCGGAACCTATATTCAATTAGTTCGGACTTGTTTAGTCTTGACCTGGGACCAAGACAACAAAAATTCTTCGTTAGAAGAAGCCCATGCTTCCTTTGTTGAAGTAAGTGCAACTGGTCTGATTCGAGATTTCCTAAGAATAAACTTAGTGAAATCACATATTTCTTATATAAGAAAAAGAAATTATCCGTTAGGGCCCAGATTGATCTCGGAGAATAGGTCAGATCGTACCAATCCGTTTTATTCTATATATTGCACGGAAAGGATTCAACAATCACTGAGACAAAATAAAGGAACTATTCATACGTTCTGGAATAGAAGTAAGGAATCTCAATCTTTGATAATTTTGTCATCAACTAATTGTTTTCAAATGGGTTCATTCAACGATGTAAAACATTACAATGGGATAAAAGAATCAATTCAAAAAAATCCTCGAATTTCAATTAGGAATTCTTTAGGAACAGCCTGTCAAATTGTGAATTTTGATTACCTTTTAAAAACTCATAATCAGATCTCGGTAATTAAATATTTGGAACTTAACAATTTAAAAGAGACTTTTCAAGTATTTCCTTTTTTTTTACTTCCATATTTTTTAATGGACGAAACCGGGAGAATTTATAATTCGAATTCATGCAGTAACATCCTTTTGAATCCATTCAACTTGAATTGGCATTTTTTACATCCTAATTATTGTGAAAAAAAATCCACAATAATTAACCTTGGACAGTTTTTTTGTGAAAACGTCTGTATAGCCAAACATATACCCCATCTAAAATCAGGTCAAGTTATAATTGTTCAAATTCACTCTGTAGTAATAAGATCGGCGAAGTCTTATTTGGCCACTCCAGGAGCAACCGTTCGTGGTGGTTATGGAGAAATACTTTTCGAAGGAGATACATTAGTTACATTTATATATGAAAAGTCGAGATCTGGTGATATAACGCAGGGTCTTCCAAAAGTAGAACAAGTATTAGAAGTGCGTTCGATTGATTCAATATCAATGAATATAGAAAAAAGAGTTGAAGGCTGGAACGAGGGGATAACAAGAATTATTGGGATTCCTTGGGGATTCGTGATTGGCGCTGAACTAATTATAGCGCAAAGTCGTCTCTCTTTGGTTAATAAAATCCAAACGGTTTATCAATCCCAGGGTGTGCAGATCCATGATAGACATATAGAAATTATTGTACGTCAAATAACATCAAAGGTGTTGGTTTCAGAAGAAGGAATGTCTAATGTTTTTTTACCCGGAGAACTAATTGGAGTTTTGCGAGTGGAACAAACGGGGCGTGTTTTGGAAGAAGCGATTTGTTACCGAGCTATATTATTGGGAATAACGAAAGCATCTCTAAATACTCAAAGTTTCCTATCCGAAGCGAGTTTTCAAGAAACTGCTCGAGTTTTATCAAAAGCCGCTCTACGCGGTCGTATCGATTGGTTGAAGGGCCTGAAAGAAAATGTTGTTCTAGGGGGGATGATACCTGTTGGTACTGGATTCAAAGGATTAGTGCACCGGGCAAGACAGAATAAAAACCTTCCTTTTGAAACCAAAAAGAAGAATTTATTTGAGTGGGAAATGAGAGATATTTTGTTCCACCACAGATAATTTTTTTATTTTTGCATTTCAAAGAATGTACATGATACATCAGAACACTCATTTATAGGATTTTAATGATTCTTAATCGCGGATTCATCCGGTTTTTCTATTTGTGTTGCAGTGCAATCATTTGATTTGGTAATAGTAAAAAAAAAAAATAACGAATCGAATAGAAACAATAAAAAAAAACGAATGGCTTGAATCGTGTATCAATGACCAATCTATGTTAGAAGAGAAGGTTCCATGGGAACAATTTTTTATTATTTTTTTTGAAGTGTGGGGAGAAATGACAAGAAGATATTGGAATATCCATTTGGAAGAAATGCTGGAATCGGGAGTTCATTTTGGTCATGGTACTAGGAAATGGAATCCTAGAATGGCTCCTTATATCTCTGCAAAGCGTAAAGGTATTCATATTATAAATCTTACTAAAACGGCTCGGCTTTTATCAGAAGCTTGTGATTTAGTTTTTGATGCAGCAAGTAAGGGAAAACAATTTTTAATTGTTGGTACCAAAAATAAAGCAGCTGATTCAGTAGCACGGGCTGCAATAAAGGCTCGGTGTCATTATGTTAATAAAAAATGGCTTGGTGGTATGTTAACAAATTGGTATACTACAGAAACAAGACTTCATAAATTCAGAGACTTGAGAACCGAACAAAAGACGGGCAGACTCAAACGTCTTCCAAAAAGAGATGCGGCTGTGTTGAAGAGACAACTATCTCACTTACAAACATATCTGGGCGGGATTAAATATATGACAGGGTTACCCGAGATTGTAATAATAGTTGATCAGCAAGAAGAATATACGGCTCTTCAAGAATGCATCACTTTAGGAATTCCAACAATTTGTTTAATCGATACAAATTGTGACCCCGATCTAGCAGATATTTCGATTCCAGCGAATGATGATGCTATAGCTTCAATCCGATTAATTCTTAACAAATTAGTATTTTCCATTTGTGAGGGTCGTTATCGCTATATACGAAATTCTTGATTAATTATAATAATAAGATTACGTGTAAATTGTTTTTGAAATTCCATAGACTAGATTTATTGAATCGGTTACGATTCTTGAATCGCACAAAAAAGATAAAAATAATCGAGGATGGTGTATGATTAGTTGATATTAAAAATATACAGTTCAATTGGGAAAGTCGAAAACGAGATGGTTGAATCAAAATAATTCCTTTTTTTTTTAGTTCTATTTCTTTCAGAGGGTAATATGAATGTTTTATTATGTTACAGCAACCCACTAAAATTATACGATATATCCGGTGTGGAAGTAGGCCAACATTTATATTGGCAAATAGGAGGTTTCCAAATACATGCCCAAGTACTTATTACTTCTTGGGTTGTAATTACTATCTTACTAACTTCAGCCATTATAGCTGTTCGTAATCCCCAAAGCATTCCTACTACTAGTCAAAATTTTTTTGAATATGTCCTTGAATTCATTCGAGACGTGAGTAAAACCCAGATTGGAGAAGAATATGGTCCATGGGTTCCGTTTATTGGAACTCTTTTTCTATTTATTTTAGTTTCAAATTGGTCGGGGGCTCTTTTACCCTGGAAAATAATACAGTTACCCCATGGTGAGTTAGCCGCACCCACAAATGATATAAATACTACCGTTGCTTTAGCTTTACTGACGTCAGTAGCATATTTCTATGCGGGTTTTACCAAAAAGGGATTAGGTTATTTCGGTAAATACATTCAACCAACTCCAATCCTTTTACCCATTAACATCTTAGAAGATTTCACAAAACCCTTATCGCTGAGTTTTCGACTTTTCGGAAATATATTAGCTGATGAATTAGTAGTAGTTGTTCTTGTTTCTTTAGTACCTTTAGTGGTTCCTATACCTGTCATGTTTCTTGGATTGTTTACAAGTGGAATTCAAGCTCTTATTTTTGCAACTTTGGCTGCGGCTTATATAGGAGAATCCATGGAAAGCCACCATTGACTAGTTTTTGTTTTTGACAGAGGTTTTTTTTAGCTTAACCTAACGCAATGTAGACCCGTAGCAAGAGAAACCACTTAGGCTTAGGGAACAGAAATTAAGTAAACGATCTATAGTAAGTAATATTAAAAGAGAGATTTTGCTATTAAGATTAAGTAATTGTAGAATAAAGTAAAGAAATCTAAAAGATCTTTTTACTAATCTAAGATATGAATAGTTAGTTTACGTTATGTGGGAAAGACATGTATATGTGATATTAACTAAGTATATATGAACTAAAGATAGAGTTAATTTGCCCTACTACATATATGTGAATTTATATAGGGATTGGAGCAAAAGTCCTTATTTTTTTTTTCGTCGTCATCTGCAATTTTTCATTTACTATTGAATTGGATGAATTTAAATCACGAAAAAGAACAAAGAATTCAAAGAACGATTCGGAAAAAAGGAAAACAGAAAGAAATGTAATAACAAAATTGGTACAAATTCAAAAAGTTGATAGGAATTAAAAAAAGGGATATTGAGGTATTTCTAATAATTCACGAATATAATAATTAATATAATAATTATTATTTCAATTCGGCTTTCTTAGTTACTTTGACTGGATAAATTTTATCCATGGAATAAGTAAGACATAATTCATTGGTTTATTATATCATTAACTATTTCTTTATTTTTTGTTTTGCTACAAGGAGTTTATCATGAATCCACTGATTTCTGCCGCTTCCGTTATTGCTGCTGGATTGGCCGTTGGGCTTGCTTCTATTGGACCTGGGATTGGTCAAGGTACTGCTGCGGGACAAGCTGTAGAAGGGATCGCGAGACAACCAGAGGCAGAGGGAAAAATACGAGGTACTTTATTGCTTAGTCTGGCTTTTATGGAAGCTTTAACAATTTATGGACTAGTTGTGGCATTAGCACTTTTATTTGCGAATCCCTTTGTTTAATCCTACAAACGAAAAATATGTATAGTTTTAGTTTTTGATTTCTTTAGGTTTGCCGCTGCTTTTTATTTTTTCGAATTCTATTCAAATTTCCAAAGGACTAATTGGAGTAGGAGGAATTAGTACACCAATTAGTTTTCTTCCTTTATTTACTCTCGTATTCCACTATAACTTTTTTAAGAAGTATTGCAACAAACGAGATATTTGGAAACTCACATAACATAAGACCCGATATCTAATTCTAATAATTATTATTCTTATTGGAAATTAATTTCCAATTGAAACAAAATACATTATATAAATCCATATTATTTCTTATTTTTTACTCTATTTTAGTAGTATTTAGAAAAAGAAATACTCGGAAAATCTTAGAATTAAAAAAATATATAGCTAATTTCTCTTATCTATTAAGAATACGAAGGAGGAGATCATATGAAACATGTAACCCATTCTTTCCTTTACTTGGGTTATTGGCCATTCGCCGGAAGTTTCAAGTTTAATACCGATATTTTGGCAACAAATCCAATAAATCTAAGTGTAGTGTTTGGTGTATTGATTTTTTTTGGAAAGGGAGTGTGTGCGAGTTGTTTATTTCAAGAATGGGCTGGATCCGACCAACTGCACTTTATTTTTTGATAGAACTAGGAAATAAAAAGAAAAGGTGCATGATTTCGCGAATTACTTATGAATACATTAAGAAATCATATTTTAGAACCATAGCATTTCGTGAGTCATTGGTAAATATACTTAGATTCTCTATCAACCAATAATGTGGGACCTTTATTTAATAGGGTTAAAGCTAAACAGTTTGAAGTCCAGATATAAGCACGGTACTCTTTCTACTACTATACTTAATATAGAAAAGAAATGATTTGAAAACAAAGAGTGGGAATTTTTTTCTCGATATAAAGCACTCATGTTGATAAAAAATTTTAATCTTTTCTTTTTCTTTGGTTAAAAAAAAATGGGTATTTCAACTCTCCGCTTTTTTATCCAACGCTAAATTGATGACCTATGCATAAAGTAAAAGAAATTCTTTGGATTTGAGGAAAAAAAAATAAACAA